CCTGGCCCAATAGGGAAATCCCAATTCATTGGTCCTTTCGATACAATCAAATAGATTGCCACAAGAGCGCCATATTCTAGGAGCCCAAACTATGTGATTGAATAAATCCTCCTCTATCTGTTGCGGGTCGAGGGCTCCTTCTCTTTCCCCTTCTTCAAACTCCGATTCGTATTTTTCATATAGAAATCTCTGATCAACGATAGAACAAGATCCATTTTGCATCATATCTAACTGATTCCTTGGTTCGGACCGAAGAAGCAATGTCACTCGATCATTATCAAACTGACTGCAATCTTTTTCTGTCCGTGAGGATCCCAACAGAGCGCCTTCGACTTCTAATAGGCCATGAACTAGATCAGAATCATTCTCAACGAATCCATAAGAAGTGATCCAATTTTTTTCATCGGGTCCGGGTGGAGACCAAAGATCTTGAGCGACCGATCCGGCAGAACAACTCAAAAGATAAAGAAGTCTCGTAAATTTCTTCATGCTCGTTCCAAGTTCGAAGTACCATTTGTACAAATAAGAATCCCCTTCCTTACATGATTTCTTCTTCATATAGATAGATATAGGATCTATGGGGCAATTACTTAGAAGTACATTTTGTGCAACAGCCCTTCCTATCTGATAGAAAAGGATCCCATGATCCTGAACCGATCTTACCTGGGATCGCAAATCCCAAGTTTGTCTATGAAGAGCTGATCTAATTGTATTAGTGTCTATAATTTCTTTCTTCTGTGTAATACTAATTGATAGGGCCTCATTGGTAAGTGCTACAAGATCTCGTGCATTGGAACCCATGGTTATGGACCCGAATCTGTTAGTATGGAACATTTGCTTTTCCAAGTTAAATCCCCTAGTATATGAAAGAATGAAAAAGTGCTTTCGTTGTTGTGGAATAAGAAGCCTTCGTATCTTCATGCATTTCTTTAAATTATTCGGAGCTATTAGAGTGGGATCCACTTTTTGGGGAATATGAGTCGAAGCAATAACAAGAATATTTCTAGTGGAACATCTTTCACTATCTCTGGAGAGATAGTTCACTAATAGACCGAGGGATAAGTAATTCGACTCATTCACATACAGATCATGAATGTTTGGAATCCATATTATGCAAGGGGACATTGCTTTTGCTAATTCTAATTGAGGGGTGGTATCAAATCGGTCTATTTTCGGCGTCATATACATAGTTAGCACATTCGTCATAGTTAGCAGCTCCGTATCAAGGTCATCATCAATATCGTCACTATCATCAATATCGATATCGTCAATAAGATAACCTTTAGGCTTGTCATCCAGGAACTTGTTCGGAAATACCGTAATGAAAGGAACATAGGAGTTTGTCGCTAGGTATTTGACCAAATAGGATCGTCCAGTTCCTATAGAACCTATCACTAAAATACCCCTAGAAGGGGATAGGGCTAAGCGGAGCGAAAAGGGTTTTCCATGAGATGGGAAATGAGAACTATTAGCCCCACACGAGGTTTGTGAATAAGTGATTGTCTGATAATGAGCAAGGAATATCCGTCTTTCTGCTAAACAGGATCTATTGAACTCATAATTCATTAGATACTTTTTATGAATGTCAACTAAGTATCGTAAGTAAATTGATCCCGGTTGTTCAATCATTTGATAACCAGAGTCATTCTTTGATAAACGATCACTATGAGTCAGACTCAATAGAATTTGATCCATCCTTTTTTCCGTCGTTAAGGTGGAGAACTGAACCAAGAATTCTCTTTCTTCATCATCAATCGAATCACTGTTCGCGACCCAGGATTCTATTTTATCATCAATCCAATCACCGTTCACGTTTTTTCTTTTTCTTATCAATGAATAGATCTCTTTACTTGTACGACTTAGATGTCTCGTATTGATCGATAAAGTGATTGGATTGATGGGATTTGGTAAACTACTTATAATATCGATACTGATGAGATCGATGATATCGATTAGATTGATATTGATATTAGAATCTTTCTTCTTAGAACGTATCGATTTGACCTCATAAGCGGGATCACCACCTAATAGCATGTTGCCACCAGAAACAGAACCTATTATTTCTTCCAGAGAATCTCCTAATTGTTCAAGAGCAACTAGAAAGAGATTCTGTAACCAGACAGAAAGAATGAAGTTCAGGTGGTTCCAGAAGAAGTTTTCGCAAATCAATCATGTATGATGGAATCATCATTTGATCTTTTCTAACTCTGTCTGTGACTCACTAGAGACTTGGGAAACCAAGAGAAGATGTGTACGCACGATATATCAAGCAACAAGAAGAAGGAAAAGGTCTGGCGAATTGGTTCTCTCGAGCATTTGGTGATCTCAGATCCATATCAATAGAACGGTCATTCTTTCGATGAATCATTTCTTCGGACAGAAAAGATTCTGTAAACACTGACTCGAAATCTCACAACAATGATTTTGTGGAAGAATCGCCCGAAATTTTTTAGGAATTGACCATGATCTGATCCATGCAAAAGCAAAATCTCATGCAAAAAAAAATGGATACTTATTTGATTTATTACTGCTACTTAGTATTCGTATCAGCAATGGGTCTGAAGAAGTCTCTAAAAGGATGAAATTGAGATATTTGCACCCTGTCGAAGTAAGGAACCATGGCATGTTTGGAACAGATTCCATTTTGTTTGAGATATTTGAAAAAGCACTATCTCGTTGAAAGGTTCTATAATCTGCCCTTTCTCAACGCATTTCTTTAGACAAAGATTCCTTTCCTCTTTCCGGTCAATATTTCTTCAAACATGGAGTTTGAATCAAACCCATGTTTGAATTGAAACTGATATACTGATGCAAGTGATTCCCTTCTGAATAAGATAGATGAAGATCCGAAAGAGGCTGACAATAAGTTCTTTCAAAATTGACTATTTGTTCAACCTAAGAATAAACCAGAAATGTCTGCGATCGAGTCAAGAGCTCGCTTATTATAGGATCGAGTTGGAAAATAGAAAGATTTTCAAAAGTTATACGTTTCGTCACCACTTTGTGGAAAATCGTTAGGTATTCAAATATTTTATACCTTTGACTCGGGCCAAAAAAAGTGTTTTTCTTTTTTGACCTCCTCCTTGATCTGCAGGAGGTAAAATTTCGGTTGCAGTGAATGTTTTTTTTTCGGTATAACAAGAACAGAATCACGCTCTGTAGGATTTGAACCTACGACATCGGGTTTTGGAGACCCACGTTCTACCGAACTGAACTAAGAGCGCTTTCTTACGACAGGAGATACAGCTGTAAAGAAAAGGAAGGATGATTTTTGTACCCGCATGCATATAGTCTCATTCAACTACAGATTATGTCCAATTTGAATCGATCTCAATTGATCCCTCGTTACTGCCCATAGGAGAAGTAATAGGTAGGGATGACAGGATTTGAACCCGTGACATTTTGTACCCAAAACAAACGCGCTACCAAGCTGCGCTACATCCCTTTTTTGATTGTTGTACAGTGTCATTGTAGAGATTCCCTGTCTTGTTTTCCACATCGTTATTTCCTCCATCTATATACAATTTCTTTATCTTGCCATTTCTTCTTTTTGGTCTCATAAATCTATTTTTATATATATATATATATTTTATATAAAAAAAAAAAAAATATACTCATCATCATCCCGCCGCTCCTACCAACGATAATAGAAGTTTCGAGGGTTTCCCGATAGAAATATTTGCATGCGAGAGAGATCCCAATTCCGTGTATCCGGTTAAGCAAGCCCTGCCGCCAGCTTCCACCCATTCAAGAAGGTCCTGATCCGAGTGTTTAATAATTACTGCATGCGTTATATATACAGGGAGAGAGGGGAGTAACCCAGCTACGTTTGCTCCCATTCCAAGGCTCCGATGATTGGGCTAATCGATTACTCTCCTATGCCTGCCTGAGGTATCGATGGGATACGAAGCAGAACTGGACGGAGGGGATGGAACTGCCGATCCTGGAAATGACAAGGGCTTGGGGAAAGATGCTATGCTTGAGTAACCGGAAATTGTTGGTGACGAAGAAAAGGCTTGCAAGCATAGGAATTGATAACCGAATTCTTTCATTCCCCCCAGCCGATGTGCTAGATCAGATTCTTCTACTCCTGCTGATGCCCCAACCAACTCCATTTCCTTTGCTTCCGAGGGTTAGGATCAAGGGTTGGTCGAGCGAGCTTGAGCTTCCTCACTCGGTTCTTCTGCTCCGCTCCGGAGATCGGGATTGGGATTGACGAATGGATGGAATGATTGGCACGGAGAGACGGATGTGCTCTAGTTGCTCGTTCAATGATATGACGTATATGTAGTTGATACTACTACTCAATTCGATCTGTATACGGGGCCCCCGTGTAAGTCAGACTTCTACTGAAAGCTTTCGAATCAACTCAACTATACTATTCAACAACTGAACTTTAGATACTTCTTCCGCGATTCAATGAATAGTTTCATTGAGTTGACTCTTGGAAAAGGGGTTGTTGAAATACTACTCATCAACCAGTATAGTCTATTTCAATCCGTCTTCACCAATCCCTCCTGATGATTCCAAGTTATTGAAGACGAAACTCGAACTACAAACAAATTATTCGAGCCCCTCTTCAATCGGCGGCGTCAGACTTTGCGGGCTGCTCGTCCCTTCGCGTCGACAAGGAAACCGTGGACGACAATGGGTTTAGAATAGAACGAAGACCCTCGAGAACTTCTCCCGGGCCGGCCCCCCGAGGAAATATAGATTTCATACATGAAATTCCTTAGAAAACATGGATTTCCCGGCCCCGCCGCCCTTGTTCATGCCATGAATTAAAAGCTCAACCCTCTTACATTGCAATAAAGCATTTCTTTATCAATTCCACATCGGTAAGGGGAGGAGCGGAGGAAGGGATACTGATCGCTTCACTAGTTCTTTCAGGGGGTTGGCTGGGGAGGCCTTGACTTCAGATGTCCCGACAGAAATCCGCCGAGAAGACACCATGAGGATGGGATTTCGTGGCCCCTATCTTCTCTATATGGATTCACTCAAGGGATCGGAAGTGGGGAGAAGCAACCGGTTCCTCTATCTACACCGGTTCTCTTTCGACGCGTCGTAGGTCGAGTCTATGCAATGGAGGAGCTGCTTTAGACAACTTCCCCTTCCTCCGGATCCGGCATTGAGCCGTCAAGACAAGAAGAGCCAGCCTTCTTGCTTCTTCGGTCCAGTTACCCTCCGGGATAATTCGGATCATACCCCTCCAATCCATGGGGATAGATGTAGACGCGGTGATAAATGAGTCACAGAATTCGCTATCTGAACCTTCCGTTCAGTTTGTCACGGTTTCATCCGTGGTGGGGGAAGAAGCAATTCCAACATATTCCGTTGCCACCTCCCAAGCCTTTCGGAGAGAGTTGGAGATGGCTGAAACGCGCTTCACCTTAAGAGAGAGACTTTATCTTGGTGATCGGTTCATCGGCAACGACAGATACGTGCGATCGAAACATTGCTAATAATATACCACCCCCTGCCGGAGGGATCAGTTTGACCGGGGCTCAAATCAGACTTCGCCGAGCAATGATCAACTTAGGACCTCCATACGTAAACTCGCTAGTCGAAAGAAAGACATCGCCCCTCTTCAATCGGCGCCGCGGTTCCCTCCATCCGATCGATAGTGAGAGCCAATACCTCCATGTGCCTCTACTGTTCGTCCTGGAGCAGCACCGAAGAACTTCATCCCGGCGCATCAACTGATCCTTGAATGACTAATCCCTGGCTAGGGAAGACGGGGGATGGCCGCTTGGCCAACTAGAACAAATGCACCCTCCCTGCTCATCAACCTCGCGCCGCCGGGCGCTTTTCGACCCTGAGGGAGGGGAATGATGGCACCTCCTCACATCAAGTTGTTATTACGGAGATGAGAGGGGTTAGCCATTCGTTTTCTACCGAGGTCGGGGTTTTCAGACAAATCAATCATTGAAGGGCTAGAAGCCGGATCGCTCACTCATCCATTTCTGCTTCTCCCAATGGGAGGTCGACGCGTGGAGCCGGGGAGGCGGATGGGACTCTATTTCGACGGCTTCAGGTCGAGCCCCCCTCCCTTCAATAATGTAGAAGGATCACAAGAGTCGCCTTTCTCCCAACAGAATTCTCAAACAAAGTATGGATTGGGTGGGTTCTTTCTATCTCCCGGAGGGAGGGGATAGTCAGTGTTTGGTTTTGGGATAAAAAGATGATTGCTGAAACTGCTAACAGGGAATGGCCAGCCGCAGCAATGGAAGGTTGCCCAACCGCGTATATGTTGGAAGAAAGTCATCTGTATCGTTCCATTACCCATTCCTTAGTCAAGTCACTCAACAATTGTATCCCTCTTCGATTCTAGAATGATCCACGTACACTGCTCCCTTCTCCCTTATCCATGTTCTAAGGTATCGATTCGGGGATAGACCTTAGGGCTTTCCTGGTAGCGTATGCTTAACTCCGACCTTCCCATTCCCGTCCGGGTATGAAACCTCCAAGTATGGTTATGCTCCGAGCAGACCAGCAGATATGATGGATGGACCTCCCCGTCGCCCGAAGAAGCGGTCGATCGAGTAGGTAGAAGAGGTTAGCGCATGCTCGTAGTGATTGCCTCGGATAGAGGAGAATAGATTGGTACGTTTTCCCGGATATTTGGCCCACCAATGACTACCTACTCCCGCCCGGTGCCTGAACCTTGCTCGTTTACATCCGGGAGAGAGAATAAGAGAGAATAGGGATAGACCCGAACGAAAGAGAAGGAGTTCCTATGGCTAAAGCTGGTCACCTTTGCATCTCGAAGAAGGGGATGGCACCCCTGCTTCAGGTGGTCACTTCATATTATTCTCCTGAGCCGGTGGGTTGGGTGGGGTATGAAGGATGTTTCATTGATCAATCAGGGAAGAGCTGAACCCTACCCCTGAGGAGAGGAATAGGGCCTCTCACGCCTAAAAAACCGGAATAAAAGCCTATGACGGTGTGCCTTTCATACTCCTCTATACGCCCCGGTATCTAATACTCGAATATACGCCTTTCTTTAGACGGCTCACGCTTCTGGCCTATATCTGTGAACCAGATAGAAGTTTCGATTGGAATAGTCCCCCGTTCCTCAATAAGAAGAATTCCTTTATTGATAGTCGGTGGTGACTCGTTTCGCGAGGCTCCACTCGCCTTACCTTAACTGACCGAGGGCCAAGGGAAAGGTGCTTTTTTTTTGGGGTAGTCGAATCAATAGGAGTTGATATGAGAGTAGTTATTTCGATAGAAGTCATCCGATAGGAGTTTGTATTGGAATAGTCTCCCTTCGAATACGTTCCTTAGGAAGGTCCCTTGAGTGTCGTGGTTGGGTGCCCATCAATGTTGAAGAAATCAACCTCGCTTTTCTCAATTCATTGAGAAAGAAATTCAGGTTTGGGATGTTTATCAATCAATTCTGGGGCCCCCTCCCAGGGCATTTCGGGCGATATAAGGCGCTGCCGGAAGTGGAGTAAGCAAGGAAGCTCAAGCTCACTCGACCAACCCTTGATCCTAACCCTCGGAAGCGAAGAACGGTTCTCTCGTCGGATTGATTGATTGATCGTCCCTCGTGCCTGGGAGTTGAAGCGCTAGTTCCGCTTTCTTTCCATCCCACCGGCAATCAACCGTCCCTCTTTCTCTGAAGAAGCTATCGGTTTTTGGCTGAGGAAGAAAGGCCAACCCCGCACCACTAGTCACCCGCCTCCGAATCAAATCTTAGAGATCGGCCTACCTCTCCCGCCCTTCGCTGAATGAATGACACCCACCCGAACCCAATTCCTTCTGAAGCGAGACCAACCCCACCATCGAATGACGTGTGTTGGGGCGCCTTCCTGAAATCAAATCACTTCCTTCTTCGGACCGCATTTGAAGTGAAGAATTCGTCTTGTTTAAGCTTCCTTATGTGAACGTGAACGCCCCTCTGGAAGAAGAGGAGTGAACTGATAGAGATGGATAAACGGCTTCAAGGAGTTCTCACTTCTGGCCACACCAACCCTTTCAACTCCGAGGTTTATTTCTCAATCAACATCGATAAGGGCCCTCCCACCCCTGGAGGATCTCAAACTGGATTACAGACTTCTCCAACAGGCGAGAATGCTGGTCCCGAATCAACTATTGGTTCCGGATCGGGGGAAACCACTGACTTTGCTACTACCTCCACTGGGTGGTCAATCAAAGAAATTGGCGAAACTGCTGCTGGATCTTCCGCACTGAAACCGAAATTGCTGCTACTTTGATTCATATGCTGGTTGTGAGTCAAATGCGACTTCATAGACGGGGAGAACCAACCCGGCCAACCTACCAGGTTAGTTGCTCGGATGACCAACTCATGCCCGTCCCCCGCGTTACCTAAACGTCAGTAGCATGTTGGCGTGGAGCTGGCGATCCACGGCAAAAACGCTTGGGGGCTCTATGAATTAAATTTCCCGGCCCGGCCCTTACTGACAATTCCAATTCAATTCCCAATTAAATTTTGTTTTTCCCAATCTCTCTATGTTGACGAAGGGAAGAGAGTCTCGAACCTGGCCGGTTAAATGTGAACAGTCAACTAATATAAAGGCAATATCTTAGTCGAAGAGTCTCTATCCGCTGTGGATCAATGGGCTATAGTGAAATGGCCACATTCCCGATCCAATGCTACTGATCCAGGATAGTTTACCGGGTAATGGGGCAACTGATGAACCAATTGGTTCAAGATCAACCACTTCCATTGCTGAGTCGACGAAGCCAACTGGCCCAGATACTGGCTTAGATGCTGCTACCTCTGCCGCTGGTGATATCTCCGCCCTTTTTTTTGGTGGTGCTCTTGTTGCCTTCTCCGCTGCTGATAGTTCGACCCGGTCAACTGGATATGACACTGGATCAGATGAGTTCATAGAAACCGGGTCAACCGCTGGTGTTACCACCGTTGCAGAACCGCATTTCGATCTTTATCTATCACTTCAACATAAATAACCAGGACGGGTCCCGGTCCTGCCACTTCTTCCTCTGATGCTTTTCCCGCCGTCTATACCTTTTATTGCTTTGCTCCTGCGACCGGCGCCCGCGCTAATGCTAATGGTGATCCCCAGGCCCCATAATCCGGAGGTATGCTCCCGGCAATGGAAGTATATCTGCGACTGGAGAATCTGTGTATGGATCTGGAAATGGATCTAGAGACTCCCTCCGAAGAATGGATCTGCTACCCTTTCCCGTCCTGTCATCCGGCAAAACATGAGGTTTAGCTTATAAATGTGTTGGTTGGAGCGATGGGATTTGTTTGATTCCCATTGCCTGCTGCCTCTTCAATCTATTCCCCCGCTACGGGCCCCTGCTTGCCTTGGTCCTCAGTCAACGGGATCGGGGACTGGACGTCTATAACTAACTATCCCGCTTTTGCTCTAAGAAAGACAGATGCCTATGCGGGATCATTATGAAAACAGGTTACGGGGCCTGAAGCGGAAGCGGCTATCGAACTGTCGGGGGGACTGGATCAATCAAATCAACTACTCGGTAAACCTGATATCGAACAGGCACTTTAATTGGACGAGATAGTGGCGGCTATGCATCCCCATTTGCAATGGGAGGATATGAAACTAGATTTTGAATGGGTACTTCCATCCTTGCTTCTGCCCCCGTTGCCTCTGATAGCTATGCCCCCGCCTCTGTTTCTGTCTCTCTGACTCCCTTTTACTAATAGGGGAGCCTTACTAATAGGGATAGGGGCGCTAGCGTTTTGAAGCTGCAAGCAGCAAGCACTTGGGTAAAGTAAAGTGTTGCCGTTGCGCGCCTTACGTGATAGGGCAAGCAACGCCCCCTATTATGTAAGGTAAAGAAAGCAACGAGCGGAGCTTCAAAAGCGAAGCGAGCCAATCTGCAGCCGTTGCGCGCCTTCTATTGATAAGGCGCTAGCGCGTAGGCTTTTTTGAAGCTCCTTACTAGATAGGGCTATAACGTCAGGCGCGTTAGCCCCCGATCCAACTAGAGCGTAAGGGCTAGCGTTTTTCAGCTAGCCCTAGTCCTAGCCCTAGTATGTATCGACTTTTAAAAATGAAACAAAGCATGCCCACTATACAGGCTGGAAAAGCCCCTGCCTCTCCCTCATATCGACATCCTCGTTGATAATACAAGGGCTTTGAAGCCGTCACTAGATAGGGCCTTCATGGATGGCTTCTCGGGCTACAACCAGATACGGTTAGCAGAAGAAGATCAAACAAAGACCTCCTTCATCACGCAATGGGGAACTTACTGTTACCAAGTCATGCCGTTCGGATTTGAAAATGCCGAGGCAACCTACCACTTGTAGGGCTATGACAGCCATCTTCCATGACATGATGCATGTAGAGATGGAAGACTACGTAGATGATATTCTGGTAAAGTCGCGCGAAGATCACCTCGCGAGTTCTTAAAATGGTGTTTGACCGGTTGAGACGAGCTCCGGTTAAATCCCAAGAAGTGCGCCTTCGGAGTTTCATCTGGCAAGCTCCTGGGCTTCATCGTCAGCCGCCGAGGCATAGAAGGTCGATCCTGCCAAGGCCAAGGTAAAGGCCATTGTCGACATGCCCCCGCCGAGATCAGGGAGTTGAGAGGCCTACAGGGACGCATTCAAGCAATCCGAAGATTCATCTCTCAGCTAGCCTAGCCTCAAAATGCGAGTCTTTCAATCGGCTGCTCAGAAAAGGAGCACGAATCAAATGGGACGAAGAGTGCCAAGCAGCGTTCGACAGAATCAAGTCCTACCTGCTGCACCCGGTTTCCCCAACGCCAGGAAAGCCCCTACTGCTCTATGTATCAGCACTAGAGACGTCGGTAGTCTCAAATCCGTCCCTTCCCTCCGTCTCGTTTCGTAGGAATAGAGTAGTCCAAGTCATTGCTAGTATCACTGAAGGCAGCCAAGAGTCACTCAGGGCTATTGTACTACTCAGCTCGTTATAGTCCATTAGAGTGTTTGAAATCCCTGAATCCTGACTCTGTACGGAGCAGTAGGCTTGAGTTATAGTCCGTATCCGTACCGTACTACTTGCCTGGAGTAGGAAAGAGTGTTCTATCTGTTTCCTAGCCAGTCACAGGTAGTGCTAGTGTTCCTTATGGTTCGCAATAGTCACTTAGGTTTCTTTCTCTCCGTTCGCTATAGTCCATTAGTGGGTCTAAAGTCTAATCCTTCTTGTCCGGTAAGCAAGCAAGGCGAATGACCTTACATTCCGTCCCTTCGTCTCGCCACAACACAAGCTGTGGTATAATCTAATCTGTCTATACCTCACTCGGTTCAGTCAGTACAGTATTTGATGTTTGAGGCCTCGCTTCACTAAGTTCAGTCGGTTCCTCGTGAACTCCGTTAGCTAGGCGCAGGTCCTTCCCCCTCCTAGTAGTCAGTCCGTTCTCTCGGGGAGAAAGCCTTACTCTCGTTTAGTTCGAACGTAGCCCGCAGGAGCTTATTAGTAGGGGTTGTAGGGGCGACTTCCAGAGAGAATTACGGCGAGGGGAGACGAAGAGCATTCTTCACCAGGAATACCGACTTCACCAACCCCAGGCCCAGTAGGTTCGAATCCTGCTTTTATTGCCTCCCATCATCCCCATTACACCGCTATTATTCCCGTACTAGTTAGATACGCCCTCCACCAGCTATATATTTACCTGCGTGTATCCGGCTAAGACTCCGTTATCTCCGAATAGGTCCCTGTAGCCGAAGATAGTGATTGTGATAGCCTGTTCCTGTCTCCCCGACACGAGAACCCACCCAAGAGCGTATCATCTCTCCCTAAAAAGCTAACCCGGTTTTTCAGATCGAAAGGATTTCGGTTCGTTCTTTAGAGAGCTCCTTGTCACCGATAGCCAGATCCAGATGCTCGTGAGCGAGATCCATACCTTCGTTCTCGATCCAGTCTTTGATGCTCGTTACAAGAGTCCTTTCTTTCGCGAGCAAGATCGGGACCCGCAGCAGCACTAGTAGCAGGAGTCGATACAGCACCTTTAGTTGCCCCAGCGCCTGTTCCAGCGGCGGAGTAAGCATATCCAGTCCCCTGGACGAAGCACCAGTTTGTTAAGAACCACCAGCAGAGCTATCTTGTGGTGAGGGCAAGAGTGGCTAGGGTACCAGGCACGGAGGGAGAGGGAGGGTCAGAAACGAGTAGAAGGAAGAGAGCCCCCCCGGAGAAAGATCAGATAGATTGAGAACAATCTTCCGCTAGCAAGACTTCGGGAGTGACAAGTAGGGGCCCGGCGGGCTTCTTCGTTAGGGTTGACTCCTCGGTCCCTGAAAGGAAGGCTGGAAGACCTATGCTCATTCCAGTTGCCATTACCCACTGCGGAAACCCGGAAATACGGTGTAGTCAAGTCCCTACATCTCCGCGAACCCTTGCTTAACACCTCCCGCAAGATCCTTCAATCGCTTCCTTGCTCTGTCAGGTATATGCCCCTTCTCTTGTCATGCGTTCTCTCTCTTCTGTCCCGTTCTTCCTTCGGAGGTAAGGGCCAAATTGCTTTCCTACTGGTCTGAAGTACTCAATTAATAACTATTGCTATCTGTTCGCCTAACCTAAGAAGTCACTACTAATAGCTGTTCGCCTACTTACTAGACTCTAGTAGGCTACCTGAGCAGGAGAATTGATCCAGCTTGTGCCTCATAAAAAGAACTAGCAGGTTGGTGGTAGAATGATCAAAATCTAGAAAGCCCTCTCACTGGCCAATGATGTGGACATAACGTAACCACAGTTATGCCTGTTTCGGTCTTATCTCTATCTATAAAGAGCCAAACAGCATGAGTCTTACTATGTTAGATGGAATCCCCTGCATCCGTTGGATTGCAACAGAAGCGTTTGTAGTGCAACTTCAGCTGGTATATGGGAATTTCGATGGAACATGGACTCGTTAGTCACCCTTCATGATTGGGGTTGGCTGGCGAGGTGAGGTCTAAGCACCATTGTCACTGGCTTTCGACGGGGAGTCATAAAGCGATCGGCACATAGTCCCGAAATGACTGGTATGACACTCTGAGGCGTCCGATGCAGAGGTCCCTGAGCCAAATCACTCAACACCAAAAGTTTAAGTCGATGCTGGCACTTAAGCAAGCGTCGGGAGTGCTATTCCTGGCCCAATACCGCAAAGCATCATCGCACCATTTGATGGTGTTCTGGGGTGGACGGCCGGAGGATTTATTCTTCCCCTAAAAAGTTTCAGTATCGCTGACTCGATCAGGTATACCTCGCATAATCCCGGCCTTTCATAGAAGGATAATAAACGATCGGGGTGAACAGGCTCCCGACGCTTGTTCAGTTCTATCTGTCTGTCTTTACGCTGTACAAGTTGATCATTTCATTTGACTGCGTAGAAACAGGCTTGATCTCTCCTCAATTAGCCCAGGCGGCTTCGCGGCTCCTTCTGAAGGGGTCGCGGAGATGGCCAGCCATACGGATAAAGTCAAAGGAGAGAGCGCTAGAGCTGTTGCGACGGTATGTTCCTGGTTTCGATCGTCAAGCCCTTCACTTAGGGTTGGACTTTCGGCCTTCGTGGTCTGCAGGACCCAACACCTATGACGAATCCCTTAAGGGAGGCAGTTGGTGTGGATCGGTCAGCAAGGCATAGGAAGCTTTCTATGTTTCAAATACAGCCCTTCGACGCTACCGCCTTCCTAACTCTCGCGGATCCCGAGAGACTTAGGGAGATGGTGGATACATGGTTTCGAGCTCGAATCGTGTATCCAGGGGAACGGGTGCTTCCCTCTTCAGAAGGCGGTAATGTGGCTTGCTGGCTGCTGAACACTCTTGGTCAATCTGCCATGGGCCGGAACCACTCACCGGTAGGCCTGAGTGTGGCCGCCTAGGAGTCAAGCTCGAGGGAGCGGTAAAGGTGCGGATCTCCGCCATCCCCACTCATTTTGCTCAGGCCTTTGTGAGGCCTTTGCACGATTGGGCGATGGGGGTGTTGTCTCATCTACGTACCGATGGTACTTTTCATCAGACACGCCCCTTGCGATACATCTGCGGCATACGAAATGGATTCTCATATGACTCCGCTACCGATTCTCTTCCAGTTGTTCTCACTCCGGGTCTTTTGGAGGCCCTGTTTGGGAACCACTTGGCTGAGTCATGGGTGTGGTTGCTCGTACACGCCCCTTTCCGTGATCCCACCTATTTGGTTTGGGAAGCGAGAAGAAGGCGAACGTAGTATGGTTTACCCGTGGGCAGCCGCTCGGGTTCTACAGCTCTTGGCCTATGTTCACACTTACGCTTCATATGCTGGTGTGGCTGTCGGCTGAGAGGGTGTATCCGCGAGGACGGTTTCTAAACTACGCGATGCTCGGTGATGATTTGGTCATTGCCGACCAAAAGGTGGCTACAGAGTACTGAGACATCTGTGCTCAATGGGAGTGAAGGATATCACAACATTATCAAAGTCTGTAATCTACACGACAGGATGTCTGGACTTTGCGAAGAGGTTCGTGTGCGCGTGCGGGGAGCAGGATTTCAGTCCCATCTCCTCCCGAATGCAACGCACCCTTCTCCACTCTGTTGCAGCTCTGGTCTTTTCTAAGGTACAGAGTATAGTCGGAAGACTACCTCTCTACCTTACGTATCGTTTACGGGGCGCGTCGTACAGAGTCTTTGGCGCAGCCGACCGCCTCAAGTCGAAACGGTGGCGACGTCACTTTCTCTGTATGTTCTGGCGTATATCCCTTACCCGTCGATTTTTTGTTGGCTTTCGGGGATTGCTGACCGCAGAGGAGCGGGGTGTTTTGAGGGATTTCATTCTCGAGAAGTGACGTCCAAAAGAGTTTTTTCAAAAAGAAATAGATGGTCTTCGCCCTGAGGATGATGCGGAGGATATTATTGATGTGATAATACGGGTGTCAAAGCACTACCGAGTACCTGAAGTGGTACGCTAGTGCGTGGTCTAGTTACGACATGTCCTTCGAGGACCTCTTGTCTCCCCCAGTCGTACCCTTGGGCATTGGCCAGAATCGTAAGGAAAAGTGAATCTTACGCTATGGTCTAATGTTTAAGTGTTACGACTTGGTGAGAACTCGAAAACCGCCTTTATGTTTGGGTGCGGTTGGAGAGGCGAGATCTGAAGGTGTGCGGGATTTCGTCCTCTAAGCCATGGTGGTGCGCGTGCGCCCTTGGTTCAACATGTGGCTAGAGTACGTATCCTGGTACACGCGTCTAGTTTCGGATGACTCGATTTCGATTGAGGAGATTGGATCTCCCCCGGTTGTGCCCTTATCTTTCGCTCGTAGTCGGAAGAAGGTAATGATCTTCCGTGACGGGCTATTGTTCAGGTGTGACGACCGAGTGAGAACGAGTCCAGTTCTTTCTGGGTTGGGAGTGTTGGATTCGTCATCTTCTCAATGATCGCGTATATCCCCGGAAAGGCTAGTTTACTCAAGGGAGTATTGAACATTACTGGTATGAGACTCTGAGGCGTCCGATGGATGGCTCGGGTCCCCCCTGGACCCTCACCCGAAAAACAATGACTAGATTCAATCCCCCCTTCCTTTTTAGGAACTCAACACGGCCCCTCACTCTCCTAGAGCAAAGTGGCTTCGCACCTGGCGAGGTTGCTAAGCAATTGAATAACCTCTTGCTAAGTTGATTGAATAACCTGACTTAATGAAAGCAAGCCGGGCCATACGAGAACCGGCGTAACGATAAGCGCATACCTCCATTCTATATGCGTGCAGTGTGATCGAGTTCTTTCCTTCCGGGTTTGGAAGTGAGATCGACTCTTCAACTATCTTTCTTTCAGCTATAGTGATTTCTCTATGGAATAGCCTTAGACTCAGGCCGGACTCGACTCTTGTGTCTAAAGACCCTATTTTCATAGCATAGGTCGAGTAGGTCAGGTAAACCCCCGAGACTCCCGAGCGTAACGATACCTATAATTAGAATCTATGCGAATTCTTTCCTTCCGGGATTGCCGGACCTGCCTCTCTCACTTGATTTGACGTGGCCTTTCTCCTTTCTTTCTTTTTGATTCCTTCCTTAGCTTAGCAACCTGACGCGCCAGGGGAATTCAACGAGTTGCGAGTTAAGGTAAAGCGAGTTCTTTCCTTCCGTTCCGGGAAGCCACTTACTCTCAAAGGCAGCAAGGTCTCGTCCCTTCTCTATTGTAAAAGCTTGATGGCAGTGGATGTCTCGGTTGATTTCCGCTTCGATAGACTCAGCCGGTTTCCTTCGCTTCGTCAACTCAGCGTTGCGGCTTCGCACCGTCAGGTGTAGTCCGAGTCCATAATGGAAGGCTTCGCACCGTCAGTTTTCTTGTTTGTTTCGCGGCGAAGGTAAGAACATGCAGGAAAACTAACCCCTTCCTTGCTTAACGAGCGAAGCGAAAGCGAAGCCAAGACGGCTAGCAGGAAGTCTTCATCCTAGGCCTCCGGAGCATACGACGATTCTTTCGCGAAGCGTTGATTTACCCCCTCTTTCTATCCTTCCATGTTGGCACACTATATACGTTGATGTCCATAGCACCACTTTCCGCTTCCTTTCTCTCGGCCGGCTTCGATCACTGCCCTCGATCGAGTCCAGGTCGGTCACTCTCAGTTGTTGTTTCTATACGATGATTCTCGCACACGATTCAGTCCGCCACAGAGATGGAGAGCCTTCTTATCCTTTTAGATCCGACCTCTCTCTTCCACTTTCCACTTTCCTAAGTTCGTGGTCATCAATATCTCTCACCGTCAGAACCTCGCATTTACGGCTTTCGCGGCTAAGGCCTTACTCGGATCGACTACTGATTCACGAAGAGAATCTTTCCATTTCACTGCCTTGAGCGTACTCCACCTTCTAGGGATCCGATCCGTCCCCTTGTCTATCATATCTATTCCTCTGGCTTGATTCTTTGCTCCTCCGGGATTCGTCTCTCGCTCACATGGTTCAATCTGCTCAGGTGCCGACAACACCCCCTTTCTCTCTCGCCCTTCCTTGATCAATGACTTGAAAGCTGCTGCAGCCCCACCTAAACTCAAAATAAAAATGGACCGTCATCACAAGTATAAAGAAAGTGAGCTGAGGGGTTACCTCTAACGAGGGAAGCGAAGGGGCTGACTACCGGTGGAACCATCTTCGATACCCTTATCACGTAAAGGTAGGTCCGAAGGGTCTAAGAAAAGGTAGCGTCCGAGGGTTCGTCTGTGTTGAAGTGCCATCTTCGTACTGATAGTCAGCCCCGCCTTGAGGTAAGCACCACTGGTAGCCCTCCGGTTCCTTAGACATATTTAGACATATAAAGATGGGGTTTCCTTAGCTTTAGAAGGTAACCATCTTCGATAAAAATAGCCATAGAGCATGAGCGTTCGTCGCTACTACTTATAGCCTTCGCTCCGATACTGGTTACCTTCTCCTTCGTCGTCGCCCCTTCGTTACCTAATTCCCTATAAAGTTAGCTCCCTCACGGTAAGCCCATTAGACTAAGAGATATAGCGTGCATTAGCGTTCGCTAAGAGATTTGAGTGTAATAGAGTGACGACGGACTTATCTCCGGTGTCAGCACGTATGCTACGATCTCTTGTGTACTCTGTAGCCTCTCCTTGATTTTCAAAGATAAAGGATGTCACTGGTACTATGTCCCTGTCTTTGACTATACGTTTCAGAGGCGGGTCTTATCGTGTCTGTGGTGCTCCCCATCGCCCAAAATCAAGGCGGTGGTTACGGCACTTTCTTTGTATGCACGCTCCATCGGGAGTATTCCCTTTGCCAGTTGCTCTTTGGTTAGCATTTCCTGATTTAGGGATTCTAACTCCGGAGCAGCTAGGTGCGGCGAGGGCCTTCATCTTAGATAGGGTTAAGCCTGGACACTTTTTGAAAAAAGAAATGGATGGTCTCCGCCTGATGATGGTGACGAGATTATGGAACGCATGGTTTGACGCCCCTGGTTGACTATGTGGCTTCATTATCTTCGATGGTACTCTTCTGCTGTAGTCAATGATGACGTGTCGCTTGAAGAGATTTTGTCTCCACCTGTCGTTCCCGCTACTACTTATAGCCATCGCTCGATCCCGGAAGAAGGTAATGATCTTCCGTTATGGAGTGTTGTTTATGTGCTACGACATGTTGAGGACTACTCCGGCTCCTTTGTGTTTAGGGGAGCTCGATAGTAGGCAATCTCTTCGCGATTGTCTCTATGTTCTTAGTCCTCCTTCTTGGCGAAGAGGGAGAAGAGATGACCAGACTAGAAGACTCAACTCCGCTATTACGTTCGCTAAGCGATAACTAGTGGAAAGTATTGACCTTAGTCCAGTCTCTGTCCCTATGTTAAAGGCCATGACACATAGTGTTGCTGTCGCACCAGTTTTAGCTGACGCTCAGTGACCAATCGGTCATTGACTTATCTCTAACTTATAGATTGCGAGGCGCAGGCTATAGGGTGTGTGGTGCCCCTCTGACGACCTAAGTCAAAGAGATGGTTCCGCCACCTTCTAGTCATGCGGTCCCCTCATTAAGTCTTCCCTCTGCCGTCTGTGGTTATGGTTGGCTTATCCAGATCGACCAATGGTCAACTGTTATCACCAAGGTGTTGTAAGATGGATCATCCTTCAATCTCTTCAACCTAAACCGTTTCGAGAGAGTGAGGTCTCATTAATTAAGCCTCACTGGAGGGATGCCGGTCTTCTGTGCGAGCGTATTTGCTATAGCCCCTTGGCTATCTCAATACTGTGAGTACTTAGATTGGTACTGGAATGTAGCTTGTAATTACGCTACACCACTGGAAGTCTTGTTAGATCCACCTATTGTGTGCTTGCGCATCAAGCGTACCGAAGTCACGAGTCATCGTTTTCGTTACGGTTTGCTGTTCAAGTTATACGATAGATGGATAAAAGAAGACGTCCCAGGGATATTCACTCCTTTTGGGCATCCTCTCTATCAATACGATTTCCTTTGGAAATCTCCAGTCGAAACTTTTCTTGGCGAAGAATCGTTTTTGTTTGCTCTAACATAACTAATCTAATATAGTCGGCCAAAAGCTCATGGGGAACCGACGATTCTGATAGTTTAGACCGTTCGAGATTGGGTTGGTGTATATATAACATAGAAAGTGAGGGGTCAGGAGAGAGAAGAGAGGGAGTACGCCCGGTTCACCAGGTTCTACCACTGCAGGGCCCAATCATACTCAAAAGAAGAGTTTGATCCTGGCTCAGAACGAACGCTAGCTATATGCTTAACACATGCAAGTCGAACGTTGTTTTCGGGTCAAGGTCAAGCCGACCTTCTCCAGCAAGAAGCGTATGAAAAAAGCAAGGAAGGAGAGTGTTCACATGCCAAAGTTAGGCTTGCAAGTACGTCAAAGCGGATCAGTCAGTGACTAATTGGCTCAGTGTTGTGCGTTACCGGAATGGTTCACCGTCAAAAGAACATCACCTGTAATCAATCAATCAATCAATAGGAAGAGGAGTAGTTTTATAGTCAGTAGGGAACATGTTGACTAAGTTCATGCCACGACGATCTATATGGAAGGGCAGTTTTGTTGATGCTTTCCTGTTGAGAATTCAGAAGAAAAGAGAGAGTCTTTTGAGCAGATCCAGCACCACTCACTACTATACTGAGATCCTTCTTTCCGTAATTTCGGTCCTTTTTCCATTAGGGGTGTATGCTGGTATATACCTATTACTGGACTTCCTGGGTCTTTCAATTCCAATTCCTATCATCATCGTCGCAGCTTGCGAGTTTGAGGAGGATAAGGAAAAGGAAGATGAAGTCGATTTGAATTTGACTTTGGCACCGCCTCGAAGCTCGGGGGAATGTTTCGCCAGATCTCACCTCTTAGAAAAAGAGGGTGACTTTGGTAGTATTGTAGCCAGCAATGGGGCTGTCGGCGGCGAGGAGGTCAATTCCAGAAGAGGCATGGACACAACTCCCCTTATCGAGCCAGACCGAGCTTGACGCTCTAACCCTCATCTGGCGTACCCGTCGAAAGAGCCTCTCAAGGAATTTGACTCCATTCAAACCCAAAGTGGGAACCCGCTAAACGAGCTCTTTGAGGAGAATGACTCTTCCCTTAAAAGGGACTATCTCATCGGTAATATAGTTGATGATACATGCGAGGAAGGACATCAATGAGCTCCAACGGATCTTCCGTGATCTCAAACAAAAGGGGACCCATAGCTATTGGTATGAGCGTGCCCTATCTATGTTGATAGGATGGGAACAACAAGAGGAATCTGGAATAGAAACGGAATCTGAAATGGAAACGGATTAGTTAGGTAGACCTAAAGCAAGACGAAAAAGGGGGATCAAAATGTCCCATCAATAAAGTGAGGGCTTTCCGGACCTTCCCCCTTTCAGAACCACCCTCACTCCCCCTTTTCAATAAGCCCCGCTCCCTAACCTGACTATAACGGGGGGGCCCCTCTCTGATAAGGAAGGAAACGAAATAATCTCAATTTTACGACAAATCCGGTCCGATGGCTGTTCTCCACTAACCACAAGGATATAGGGACTCTCTATTTCATCTTCGGTGCCATTGCTGGAGTGATGGGCACATGCTTCTCAGTACTGATTCGTATGGAATTAGCACGACCCGGCGATCAAATTCTTGGTGGGAATCATCAACTTTATAATGTTTTAATAACGGCTCACGCTCCTTTAATGATCTTTTTTATGGTTATGCCGGCGATGATAGGTGGATCTGGTAATTGGTCTGTTCCGATTCTGATAGGTGCACCTGACATGGCATTTCCACGATTAAATAATATTTCATTCTGGTTGTTGCCACCAAGTCTCTTGCTCCTATTAAGCCCAGCCTTAGTAGAAGTGGGTAGCGGCACTGGGTGGACGGTCTATCCGCCCTTAAGTGGTATTACCAGCCATTCTGGAGGAGCAGTTGATTCAGCAATTTCTAGTCTTCATCTATCAGGTGTTTCATCCATTTTAGGTTCTATCAATTTTATAACAACTATCTCCAACATGCGTGGACCTGGAATGACTATGCATAGATCACCCCTATTTGTGTGGTCCGTTCCAGTGACAGCATTCCCACTTTTATTATCACTTCCGGTACTGGCAGGGGCAATTACCATGTTATTAACCGATCGAAACTTTAATACAACCTTTTCTGATCCCGCTGGAGGGGGAGACCCCATATTATACCAGCATCTCTTTCGGTTCTTCGGTCATCCAGAGGTGTATATTCCCATTCCGCCTGGATCCGGTATCATAAGTCATATCGTATCGACTTTTTCGGGAAAACCGGTCTTCGGGTATCTAGGCATGGTTTATGCCATGATCAGTATAGGTGTTCCTGGATCTCTTGTTCGGGCTCATCATATGTTTACTGTGGGCTTAGACGTTGATACGCGTGCCTACTTCACCGCAGCTACCATGATCATAGCTGTCCCTACTGGAATAAAAATCTTTAGTTGGATCGCTACCATGTGGGGAGGTTCGATACAATACAAAACACCCATGTTATTTGCTGTAGGGTCCATCTTTTTGTTCACCATAGGAGGACTCACTGGAATAGTCCCGGCAAATTCTGGGCTAGACATTGCTCTACATGATACTTATTATGCGGTTGCACATTTCCATTATGTACTTTCTATGGGAGCCGTTTTTGCTTTATTTGCAGGATTTCACTATTGGGTGGGTAAAATCTTTGGTCGGACATACCCTGAAACTTTAGGTCAAATCCATTTTTGGATCACTTCTTTCGGGGTTAATCCGACCCTCTTTCCCATGCATTTCTTAGGGCTTTCGGGTATGCCACGTCGCATTCCAGATTATCCAGATGCTTACGCTGGATGGAATGCCCTTAGCAGTTCTGGCCCTTATATATCCGTAGTTGGGATTCGTCGTTTCTTCGTGGTCGTAACAATCACTTCAAGCAGTGGAAACAACAAAAGATGTGCTCCAAGTCCTTGGGCTGTTGAACAGAATCCAACCACACCGGAATGGATGGTACAAAGTCCTCCAGCTTTTCATACTTTTGGAGAACTTCCAGCTATCAAGGAGACGAAAAGCTATGTGAAGTAAAATCATCAAAAGGTCGCCGACTGCTACTAAGAACCTAACAGAACTTTTCAATAAGCCCCGCTCCCTAACCTGACTATAACGGGGGGGCCCCTCTCTGATAAGGAAGGAAACGAAATAATCTCAATATGATGAATGATTCTAATCATGAAATAATGCCATTCAATCAATATGGCTCGTTTCTTCAGTCAGAATCCTCTGATTTGCAGTCCGTATCTTCCTCAACCTCAATTAGTTCCGTATTCTCTCCCGACTCCATGGGGAGGGAGGTATTCACTCCCCGGCTTCAGTTCCTCTGAGGGAAGAGGAAGCACAAATCTCAGCGCAATCGGATAGTGAGAGTGAGGATATGGATTGGGAGGGCTCAGAAACCAATAGTCTGGACCTGGATAATCATTCATCTCTGGAGGTCCCCTATCAAATACAGGGGTGGATCGAGGATATCCTCGACCAGATTATTCGAGCGCGTGGCTATTAAAATCTTCCCTCAGATGCCTACTACGTCTTGGGGACGTGGCTCCACGCCGAAAGTACAAATGTCGAATTTCTCCGGCACATATATTCTGATCTGCTTGTAAAGCAGGAGTCAAGTGTCTATTTTATTGAGGCTATGGAAATGTTGGTACGATCCTTCCTACAATAACGTACCTATGATGCAAGGAAGAATTGTATCGTATATTTTCGTATTCAGGTACTATTTTAGAACGGGTCCGCCGCGTTTTCACTTCTATTGGTAAGAGAAAGCCTTTATTTGAATGAGAGAAAAGTACTCTTTCTGCTCTGCGGGTTGAATCAAATCAACATTAGTAAGAAAGAGGGGCCCACTCATTCCTGCTGGAGTGAGTGGGGCGGGGGGAGTGGCGCTGGCGGGCCCCCCGCGCGATTGTTCTGTTCGTTTTTTTGTCTTTAGAGGGGAAAGGGATCGCCTACCTCACCGCTTGTGTGGTACTGCTCGCGGGGCAAGATAAAAAGTAGCTCTTAATAAGACCGTGATGACAACATATTCATATTTAGGTTAGTTAATCACTTAGAGAAAGGCTATGCTCTATCTCATATGTACTGATTTTTTCGGGAGACATGGTCGAAGGGCCGGTCAATAAGAAATCAAATAAAAAACAAAAAAGCAATTGATATCAGTAAAAATAACGCCAAGGACGGTGGGTGTAGCGGATTTGATCCTCCCCCTGCTCGAAGATCATACAATATGCTATGTCATGAACGCCATAGGAGGGGCACTTGGGTTGAGCTGAGCCTAGCACCTGACCGGATGAACTTCCACTGTTGAGCCTCAATCTCTTCCGCAGAAAGGGGGTCGGCAGATCAATCGGAAAGGTTGAACCCACTCCCCTTTTTATATGGATGGAAACTTCCCTGTCAATGTAACCAACCACAAAAAAATACCACAAACAAAGCTCCTTTTCTCTTAGGGGCTCCCCCCTATCACTCGAAATTCGTTGGGAGGGAAGGAACCCTTTCTTTACGTACTATTTTGTTTGCCTATCGACCCGAATGAATCAGTCGATCCACATTATATTCTATAGAAATCTCACTCATGCAGAAGCGTAGGGAACGAACGGAGCGCGGATGCGCGAAGTGAGAACTAGCAATGCACGTTGGGAATTTTTACCCCTCGATGTGGGACCAACCAAATGGAAGAAGGCGAGGGGGATTGCCCCGAAAAATGATAGAAATTGGCATTATCACCTTCTTTCCTTTAGTCCTTTAGTAGGCCGTAGCGTACAGCTAAGTTCTTGACCCAAAAGGTGGAAGTCAAGCCAAGCAGCTCCACACTGAGTCTAGACTGAGGCTGCGATTATGTCGAGCTTGAGAGAAAGTCTCTGTGACGCATGTACTTAGGCTCGAGTCTGTCCCTAAGCAGATGAAGGGGAAGGTCAATCAAGGGTGAAGCAGGAGTCAACCACAAGAGGAGGCGAGCGGAGTGAGGGGCAGGCTATATACGATCCGCTGGTAGTTCTTCTTCCTTTGACAGCAGAAGGAAGATCACCACCAAGGCTTAGTGAGCGGGAAGGACCTCTTTCTCGGCAGTCTACTTACTTCAGTTAAGACCACTTGACAGTGACTCTTTTCCTTTCGCAGTCAGTTCAGTTTAGGCTTAGGCTTATGCCAGTGTGTGATTGTGATTAGGTAAGCGCACTTATGAAAGGGGAGGGATTACCTTTCTCTAAGAAAAGATAGAAATGAGAGATTTCCTTTGCCTGTGGGATAGGGCTGGGCTTAGCCTCAAGGGATGGGCTTTTCGCAGTTGGAAAAAGATCAGTTTGAGCAGTCAGTTTCACTTTCTCTGCAGATCGCTCATCTGCGCATAGATGAGCTTCCTCCCTTGAAAGAAGGACGAGTGGAACGATAAGGCTTATACCGAGCGGGACTCTTGCATGACTGTAAGCATGCTTTACTGATATGGGTCTCTTGTCATTCTATCAGGATCTTTGTCTTGATCTTGCTTTCGCTACTAGATTGACTGAGTCTGCTGACTTGGACTAAAGCTACTACAAAGCCTTCTTTAGCTATGTATTGCAGTGAGCTACAATTGGGGATTTCCACAACCTCTTCCTTTAGGGGAGAGCACCATTTCTATCCTATTTCAAAGGGTAGGAGGAGCATGTGACTGACCATTGAGGTTTACTAGGCAGGCTCCTCCTTATAAGCTCCTCTTTTTTCTTGCTTCTGCTGTCCTTGCATGCCTTGTGATGTCTTTGTCTAAGCTGGGTAAGTAGGAGTCAGCCTTCCAACTTCCTGAGGAGCGAGGGGAAGCTCTTCCTCTTATGGAAGAGGGAGTCCACCGACCTAGCTTAGAAGGAGCAGTCTTTGGCTCACCTGAATGTCTCCGTCACGAAAGCCAGTAGAAGGTAGAACTCCACACCTCTACTAGGGGGGTGCCGCCTTCTATGGGGGCTCTTCAGTAAGAAGGTCCAGTTCCTCTATCTCTATCTCTTTCGGCTAAGGTCCTTATTAGCTAGGTGAGCGGGAGGTAAAATCCTTAACTTGAAGCTTTTTGCTGAGTTACTAGCTTTAAGTAAGGAGCGGGAGCATCAGTCTTCTCCTTCACTCGATTGATTGAATCTGCTACCTCTACTAAAGCTACTGGCAAGTCTTCTTTGTCTCTGTCTGTCCAGTGAGGTAGAATTGGTCATCTACCACATCGAATTCTTCTAGGAGGAGGACCATTCCTAGCCTCTTCAAAGGTTTGTAGGAGCATCTTCGTGAGCATGACTGATTGTAGGTACCAATGGGAATTCTGAGGCTTTCCTCGATGAGGGCTCTTCAGTAATTGTATAGATGAGCATCCCTAGTGTGAGAGTAGTGGAATGTAAGGTGAATGTGGGTGCCTAAGTTCGGAATTCAAGTCCATATGGTCTGACTTAGCATACTGGTCTTTGATGTGAATTGTATGGATTTCCTTGGTATTGGTTGGTGAGTATGACTGAGTAGAAGGACCAATAGTAAGTCTGAAAGGGATAAGGTAGTAGAGGGTCTCACCCTCTGCTTGTCGGGGGATTTCCGCCTTCGATGAGGACTCTTCAGTAATGGATGATCCTCCTTAGTCTTATGGTGGTTGAGTCTCAGTTGAATGGAGGGTGTCTAAGCTCTGAATTCAAGTTCAAGTCCATATGTGTAAGAGTTCATTCTGGTCTGGGTTGTTGATGTGAATTGTATGGATTTCCTTTCCCAATGTGGTGATAATGTCTTCCTTATTTTCTGATGACTGCTTTGTTCTAAGGTTTGTTTATGAGTTTGTTGGTTTGGCTCTCTGTTCTGTGGTGTGAGAGTCTATTCGGACTGGTTGTTCAATGTTCTTCTTTCAGTTTGCTGTCTGGAATCTTCTTTTCCGTCTCGCTTTCTCTCTCTCAGAGGTGGCACCCCCCCACTCTCTTCTTTTAGGGCTGGTGCAGCCTTCGATGAGCGCTATGCTGTAAGAGTTATAGGATAGAGGTAAAGTAGTAGCATTGGTTCACGCCCACTGCCAATCAATCTATCAATCAATCCGCAGGAATCAAGGAAGGCCTGATCAAAGGCACTGCTTCGTGTACCTTGTCTTGAAACTTAGCCACCTCCATTTGAAGCAACTTCGGTAAGCATCCAACATGCGATAGGGGAAAGGATAGGCCTATGAATTCACTTTACCAGTTGGGACCTTTGCTATTCTCGCTATTCTGAACGACGTATGGGATTCCTTTCCCACCATGCACGCACCATGCTCAATCTTAACTTTGAACTTTGTCTTGTTGGTGTGATGAAGTCTACCGCACTGTAGAGAAGAGGGCGGAGGGTGTAGGGGCATCCGAAGAAGCAGACGCATCAGTTTCATCATTACGGTAATTGACGGATTTCAATGATCAACTACAAAGGAGAGACTATTTGATCCTTAATAAGCCAAGCAAGCAAGCGAAAGCACACAAGCAAGGGTGCGAAAACACGCAAACAGGCAAGCAAGAGCGACAGAGATAATGGGGAAGCCGTTTTCCGAACATCTTCGGTAGGTGTAGTATAGATAAGTGAGCCAGACTTCCTTGGCGGCGGCTAAGATGCCGATTTCGGTTCTGCATCAATGGTAGAGGCCGTGGAGTAAACAAGGACTGCGGCTGAAGTTCAGGCTGAGAAGAGTTCTGCTACCGATCCAGATGGTGGGCGTGAAGGTGGGTTTATCTAGGTAGGCTCGACCTTCGTACGAGACTTAAGTAGTGAGGAGCGCGATGTAAGGGCGGGAGGGTAAGGGCATGTAATTACGCCAGAAGTGGAGGCGGGCTTAATGTCCCGTTCAGACGATGTAGAAGTGGACATAATGTAGTTCAGGCAGAAAGCTTCAAAAGACTAATGTACATCTACCCGTATAAGGTAAACTATCCTAAAGGCGTGAAGTAAAGTAAGCGAAAGTGTCTTTTTATGCCTTGTTCTATCCCTTTCCCTTGCTCTTTCTTCTCTTCAAGGGCTAGGGTGGGTGGGGAAGAAAAAAGGTTAGATAACGAACAGGGATCACGGATCACGCCCGGGCTCTCTTTCTCCGCGGAAGGACTAACCCCCAGGTCCACTACCGAAGTGGTTGACGATCCTTCTCGATCAGTTCGTTCGGCAGAGCGATCAAATGAGGGCTAAGTAGCGCCTTCCTCAAAAGTTGTCTATTCGACTAGGGCATCAGCAGCTTCAACTGGAGATTCCGCTAAAGGATAAGCATCAGTGTCAGTATCAGCCAAAGAAAGATAAACAAGAGCTCTTTCATCCGCAGCAGTTGATCCTAGCCCATATGTAGCTGCTCGTGAGGAGGTTTCTGTTGGGGTCTGTTCATTTGTAGGGAACCCACCTTTCCGGAAGGGAAGGTGTGGGTCCTTTAACTCTTCGGATTTAGCCAATAGTTGATTCAGTCACCACAGATGAGACGGGCGATTCGGTTGATGATAGAGCCACAGAGCAAGGGTGCACTTTTAAAGGCAAGGTTGGCTCGTAAGCTCAACTCACTCGAGAAGCGCGAACAAAGAGCTTTTTTCGCGCATTGAGCGAGCAGTTTTGGTGGTATCCAGGCTAACACACTTTCTCTAAGAATTAGTTTCACGACGAGTCCAGCTCTGACCCTGACAGTTAGCAGACGTTGGCGATTCCGCAACTAAAAAGACAGGCCAGCCAAGCCAAGTTAAGTACATTACCTTTCTCATGCCTGATAGCCCGAACCCCCTCTTTATGCTATTTTCCACTACTCCGAAAGCTAGATTCTAAGTATAAGCTCTCGAAACTATTCCGAAGTTGATGATTTCGCTTCCGCGAGTGATGCCTGGCTAAAGCACTCGAGCGTTGCAAAGGCGAAACCGTCCCCATACCGCCCTTCCTTCACTGCCTAGGTGAGATAGCTGAGCGACCAAACGGAATCTTAAGTCAATCTTCTCGTCTTGTCGACGAGTGAGGTTGGGCCTATTGGCAAAGCAAAGTTTTTTATTAATTTAATGCCCCGTAGGCTTTCCGGTTCGGGCAAGAACGAGAATCCCCTGGACCCCTTATTTCCCTTCTCTTATCTGCCTGTACCACCCCCTCCCTTCCACTCCTTCAAAATTCAATATTTGTCACGGCCATGTACCATTTCTGAAGGCCAAGTCTTTGTCCTTCACCGATGCAAATTGTATACAGAAAGGGCCCCCAACCCACGACACTTTTTGATTCTTCCATCAATTGGTTTCCAGAGATCCTCCGCCGCCTCCTGAACCATCTTCTGGCTTAGAGTGATTCCTAAGGTTTCCTATATAGCCACCGTGCCCTCTTCTCTGATTCAATTCCAAATGGAATTCTTTCCCTTCTCTCTCATCCGAGTCAGAGATAGTATTAACACCTTCACAGCTTGATGAATCGCGAAAGGCTAACCGGATCAACAAGGGTCTCGCTTGCTTTATAGCACTATTTCTAGCTTGAATTAAGGCTTCTAGCTCCTCTTCCTGTATCGAAGCTACTTTCAAATAAAGTCGGTTTATTTAGGTAGGCAATCAAGCCTGTAGAGTCCAATGAAGGATGATGATACACCAACCGGATCTCCAGCCCAATCGAGTCGGTCAGTCAAGCAAACCGCTATCCTGAACACCAAACTGAACGGCATCAATTACGTCAGTCAGTCAGTCAAACAAAGAAGCAAACAGACTGAACACCAACCGGATCTCCAGCCCAATCGAGTAGTTGGTCCCGCTTCCCCTTTTCCGGTATATTTAGGTACCAAGACATTTAAGTCCGTGAAGGCTGACTTCTACACTAACCAAATAAATAAGAAACTGACTTTCGTCAAACGAAATAAAACATCAAATCCGCTCGGGGATCAACATCGTTCCTTCAGGCAAGTTCAGCTACAGAAGTTGAAGAGGAGGGGGCTCCAAGCTCTAGGAATGGAGTCGGAGGTCCTACATCTAGAAGTCAACCTGTGACTACACATAGCTCCTGTGGTAGGCACTAACTATGTCTTTTCCCAGAAAGCGAAGACTACCGCTCTCTTAAGATGCCCCAGTCGATTAGAACAACTTTAGAGTAAGGCGCTACTAAGCCCTCTATTCTGCTTCTGCGGATGCTGATGCTTCTGCTTTAGCTCTCGCTTCTGCGTCTGTTTCTGATTTTAGACCCATCTTCGGAAAATCATTCATTTCCTTCCCCACCCACCGCCCTCTTTTCAACTGTTGTGAGCCTTCGGCGATTGAGAATATAGGCCTCGCCGCTTGAGAGTACCCATATTCTTTTTTTTTTTACATGTATTCCCCTCGGATTAGGACACTGGTAACGCATTCGAATCGTGTTTACTCCGGCCTTGCGAACGATTGAAAGTTCCCATTCGAGATTCGGTACACTTGTCGATACACGGTTCTCAAATCGACTTTCTCTCGGTCTATCTATCTCTGTCGGCAGAGTCCCATTCTTGAGATACCTGACATTGATATCAGTTTATTCCCCCTGATGTACCCGATTGTTGTTGTTGATGTTTATAGTTCCTTCTCTTCGATCTTATCCTAGTGAGGGGACGAGTCATCTTTCTCCACATCGCCCAGGGGTTGCGGGGAAGGGAGTCGTCTCGTTCAATTACAGGCTTGATCCAGTATTAGGATGGATGAGATTGGCCCAAGCAGAAAGATCTCCAGAGATAGGAGTTCGGGCATTTCTATCGTGGAAGTTAACTGGAAAGATTAGGCTGGGGGTCCGACCGACGGAAGGGAAGCTTTTTTCCGACTTTTGAGGCAGGTTAGATAGAGTTGAGGAAGACAGATGATCGATAGGTGACCGGATCGCATTTCCTATGCTTACAGTCGGGATAAACTGGCGTATAGCTAACTCATTCTTTGGGTACTTTCACTCTGGGATGTCGCTTTCAATTGGCTTACGAGATCGAATCTCCTTCGGTGCTCCAATCACACGGTTCTCAGATCGATTCTATCCCCTTAGTCGGTACTCTGAGTCCCATTCTTGAGGTGACTTGTGATGGTACTTTCTTCACTTCATTCTTGATGTACCCGACATTGATGTCAGTTTATTCCTATGGGTCTACCCTGATGTTGATCTTGATCGTTCTTCTTCTTGTTCATTTTTCTATTTAGTGAGGGGGAGTGTGAAGAACATTATGGGATCTGACTCTCATTATGGGCTTGCTTTCCTTTTCGGAAGGAGGGCGGTGGGTGGGAAAGGTGCGCGGGCTGAGCGTAGACTAGTCTGTTCAGGCAGTCACAGGCTCGCTAAAGCTAAAAACGGAACTTAGCTTCTCACTGACTACATCAGAAGCGAAATCCTCAACTTCAAATACAATGCGAGCTGGGACGGGGTTGCCTTAGCTACTATGGTGTACATATGCCAGGAATCGCACCATCGCCTGAGGATAGGAATCCTACCTTGGGGCAGGGCCAGATCTTGATGTAGAAAGGAGCTCTCAAGCTGAGGCGGAGAAGGAAGCTTACGATTTTTTTAGTGTGTGAGGTGGCCCCGAGAGCTGAACCAAAGCCGGCCGTTGCGAGACCAGGAGCTTTAACAGTTGCCCAGAAGAGGTTCACACGGCAGCTAGAGTTTGAGGCGAGCTTCAAAACCGGGGAACAGCTGAACAGCAATCTCCAGCCCAAAGATAAGATGCTCGGTTGAATAAGTGAGAAGCTCTGCTCTAGCCCTAAAATCTCCGTGACAAGGGGACAATAGCGGCCCGTAGCGCGCGTTGAACAGGCCGTGTAAGGGTATGAGACAAAAAACATTCGATTTTTTTTATGCCACCGGTATTTGGTTTATAAATGGAAGGCAGGGGATAAAGATCGGATGGGGTCTAGCCCTGGAGTGGGCTTTAGGACTCAATCCCCCTTTTAGGTTGTGTATTACCAGTCAAGGGGTTGACGATACACAGCCCAAAGGACGGCAGATGGGAAAACACATAGTTAGTACCTGCCAAATTAATCCACTTATTCTTCCTCGCCGACCCCGGCCACCGCCTTTGTTTTCTACCGGCTTGCCGCTGTGCATTTGCTCAATGTGCTTGCTAGCGTATGCAAAGGCTTCCGCTTTCTCGGTTAGCCGTCACCACGACGCGGACTCGAACCACCCCAGCGCTACTTTCCCTTATTTCATAGTAGATTGTGATCTTTGGAATGGTCTATCTATCGTCCGTACCTCTCATTTTATTGTCAAGTCTGCGCTTCCCTTTTGCCCTATAACTCGTTCAAATGCTTTATTCCTAGCTTCGTTCTTTACCTATGACATAAGTTGGCAACTACCATATTAGATACTTTGAATCCAACCAACCAAACTTCGCATTATACCATTCTTTTTCTGTTGAGATCTCTACCCTTCCTGGAAACTCGATGGATCTTTTCTTGGGAGGCAGGGAGCAATAAGATATGTCCTTCCTTTCAATCGCTCTTTCCTTCTCTCCACCGGCTTGATATGAACCCCGCGAGGCAAGAGACTTGTCATCGCCTACCTAAGATTTCAAGTCCGACTTGTGGGCTATTTTTCATGATGGGCCAATATACCTTTACATTATTGATGCAAAGCTTGAAAGCTCAATTCCTAGCTGCTACAGCTAAATCAAAGGCTACTACCTTAGCTGTTCTAGTAGCTCCTTTGATTTAGCGTAGGGAGGGTGGAAGCTCTATAGGACAATAGCTTTGGGCTATTTGGAAGCTATGCTATATAGGAAGAGATAGCAGCGGCTGGCTACTAGCTTTGCTTTTGCTATTAGCTCTTGCTAGTACTTTAGGAGCAATAGCTTTAGGAGAGGAGCTTACAGTAAGGTATGTAATATCCAATCATTGCGGATCCTACTAGATAGCTAAATATAGTAGCTTAGGAACAGAGCAATTCAATAGCTTTAGGAGCCTTCAAAGAAAATCGAATAGCTTTGCTTTGCTTAGCGGCTACTATTTTCTTTCTAGTAGCTGCTTCGCTTTAGGAGCAATTTGGTGTAGAACCACATAGCTTGCTCCGAAGCTATTGCATTGATAGGCAGGGCTTACCGGTACAATAAAGCAGGCAAGCTGTTGAATCCTTCGAAAATGTTGCTCTAGAACTCTTTTAGCTTTTTCGAGTGCAATTTATATCATACTTGCGCTCGCTCTAGCAAAGATAGTTCTGCAAGGTAATTGCTCAGGCGTTACTAGCTTTGCCTGCTTGGTTGTACAGCTACTAAAGCAACGCGCTATTTTGCTATTCGGCTCCTAAAGCGAACTACTAGCAATCTTTGACTTATTCCATTCTTCTTCTGCTGAGATGCTATGGACGTCACACACAATCTAGACAACGACTCAAAGTGCCAGTTGTGAACTCAGACCTTGAGAGAAGCCGCAGTTGACTGCTATTTCGGCCTAGACGATCCTTAGACGCACAAGGCGCTTCGAATTGTACAAGTCAGTCGTTCCTGGAGCTCTTCCTCTGTCCCCATCAGCCGATGGTTGAACTGAGCAAAAGAGACCTGATGCCATTTGCAATTACAGTATCTTTTTCTGTAGTACAAGTACTAGGTGAAAGAGAGGGTCGACCGAAGGGAGACATATTTTCAATATTGCGATGAATAAGAATCCAATCCAACTAGAAAGCGCTTTTCTCTCGGGAAATGGGTGATACTCAGATGCTTCACTGACATAATATTCATTTGTCTCAACTTGTCGAACCGCTACTCGAATCCTAAACGGCGGGAAGGGATCGAAAAATAAGTTCCATGATACAGTCAGAAGATGATCGCTCTCTAGCTATGAAGTATAATCTTTCTCTAGGAAGAAAATAGCTAGTCGCAAGAAAGAATAAAAGAGATGCTGCTATTGATGAATCATCTATGTATTCGACCGGGGCGCTGAAGAGCGAGAGTTCAGAAGTGCGACAAAAAAGAAAGGCTTGGAGACCTGAGGAACGAAGTGAGCTATAGATTGACCGCTGCCCCCTCGTTATGATAATGAATCATTCCCCGTGAGATTCGGGACAGGATTTCAGTCCAAAGAGATGGGGGCGTACTTGCTCCATAGAGCGAAATAGACCTGGCACATCACAAGCCATCTAACTTAAAATAGAGAGTAGGGCATGTGACTCAGGCTTGCTTTCTTCAAATCTTGCGCTCTGAACTACACCCATCCTGCGATAAGGGTGAACGTGGAGAAGAGCATCAACTAAACTGTCGCCGCATGGATTGACAAGGAGCCACTGTTCAGACGAGAGTCAAAAAGTCAGGATGCCCAGAAATGGGCAAAACAAAGCCTTTAGCGTGCCAAAACCCCTTTTAGCTTTCTGCCTACTCGGCTCGGACTAATCCTTCCCTACTAGAGAGAGTACATAAAAATCAGTAGATCCGTGTGGACTCAAAACCAGAGAGATTGCGATAGAAAAAAGTACTCTCGAGTGATCGAATGACTCAAAGAAAGCGGGTCGACGCCAGCTATAATGGTTGAAATCATCGCTCGCAGGTAACCGTTAGCGGGCTACAGTGCCTCGTAATAGTCGAATCTTGGATATAAAATAAAGAGAGCCCTCCCTTCGGTCGTCGTCGTCCCTCGCTCTGCCAAAGAAAAACAAAAATAGGTCCATTTTTGCCCTGTATAGCTTACAAAGCCTAGGCCAGTGAAAGACGGGGGCATTTAACGACCCGACACAGGAAAAAGCGATAGATCTCAAGGGCAAAGTACTCATTCCGGGCATGACTCGGAAGATGAAGAGGGGGCAGGCACTTCAGTCCAGTCCTATGGGTTCCTCATTTTCCTATGGTCGAGCGGTTTGGTTGGCCTGTGATGAAGAAGAACTTAGATGATGACAATGGAGCTAGTCACAGAGCTTAGTCATAGGTTACACTATGATCCCGATGCCTGAAAGCTCTGTTCGCCTACTGGTGAGAGAAGCAATCCTCCTTCTAGGGCTGGGCTCAGATCTCTTTTGAGGCACAGTGTCTTTCAACTAAGCGCTGAGCTGAGCCCCTGCGATGACTAGGTCAAGCGGCGTAACTGAAGCTTCTTGCGCCTAATTCAATTGAGCTGCTAGGCTTCCTTACCTAAGCCCTGACTCGGAAATTCGACGCTAAGCCTAGGTTCATTGGCCTTTTTTCGATGTCAATGCTCTGACAGTGATTCTCTAATCTCTAAAGAGAAGGGTCGAAAGAAGAAAGTCTAGACTTTTCTCTGATTCATAGTGGGAGCTGTTTGGCTATTAGTCACTTTTCTCGCTCCTCAAGAAAGACGGCTAGAAACTTCCTATTAGGAATGGCTTCTTCCTTTCTGGTTGTGTTGTTACAGACCAGACTGTTATAACAGGGCAGGGGAGACGGAGAACTAATCTCATACAAGCTATGCTCGGGCAATAGCGCAGCTAAGGACTGAAAGTACTTACTTGATAGAGTAAGGAAGGTGAAGGATCGCTTAGTGACCTTTAGTCCTGCAGGTAGCGAAAGTCTGATCAAGTGACTCGTAGTTGACGGGCGAGAGACGAAAGGTGGGAACTTCGGAGTGATGTTAAGGCCCCGAAGGCCGCAAAGTGGCCCGGCGGAAGGGAAGTTGGTCACCTGCAGAAGTAAACAAAAGACTGGTATGGGGTATGGTAGCTGAAAGAGTTTCGAATCAGTGTTCAAAACTGATTGAGGGCTCCCGAAGAGGCTAGTTGACTCACTATAGCTATAGTCTCAATCTGGTAACCAACCAAAGCGCATGCATGACTATGGCTGCCATTTATGCAAGCATTCTCATTCACAAGCCCAAAAAGCAAGAGCAGTCTCTTCATAGCACCCAGCACCCGGCAGTCCCTTACCTATAGCCTTAGATTTAGATTAAGGGTTAGCTGAAATTATCAAAGTATATAATAAAAGGCCCTAAGAAGCCTGACTGACGACCGCTCATCCGGCTCCTCCTGCATCTGATTACTCAAAGCAACCTCAGAAAAGAACACCCGCCCAAGGCCATAACTTTCCCCTTTTTCCAGGTTCAACCTAATTTTAGGGAGTAGGAGTGCACCACTGGCTTCTTCGCCTTTTGAGAAGCGGGGTTTCGGACGACTGACACCTATAATAATTCCTTTCTTCTTAACTGAATACGGAGAATGCGGAACTTTTCATCAAACACAACCTCTTGGAGGAGAAGACCCTATGCGTCTTTGACAGAGAGCCGGAATTCCATTCATTTCATAAGCCGTTTTGATCCTTTGACACAAATGTATTACTTTTTCATTTCACCGGTGAATCAACTACTAATGGTTACATAGTAAGAAAGGTTCTACCTTAGTAGCTTCGAGTAAGTAGCAAGGCAAGGCTGATGCCCCCGTATAAAACGGGCGAGAATTTGAGAAGAAGAAATGCCCATGAACGCTTTCCAAGAAAAGAATGAATCTTGTGGTGGTACGACGGGCGGGCGTGAGCCGGAGAGATAGGCAATAAAGAGAAATCGTTTACCCTAATGATGACATCGGCTATTGGAGTGACGCCGAGGCAGAGGGAAAAAGGATCTGTGCCTGAGTCAACTACCAATCTGCCATTCTCCCTTACTAGGACCCCAGATAAACTAGCCACCTCGCACTGTCCCGCCCCCCCGAATCTTTCGACCATCCCAAAGATATGCGGAGGATGAATCCGACTTTTTATATAGGTTAAGCATATATTTAGGGACTTAAACATGAAGATATAGTCTTTTTTCATTACTCTCGAAGAGGTTAAGACGGTGCCGTATTAGTGATCCAACTGGGAAAAACTAAAAAAGGGCCGACGCTACCCACAAAAAGCTTTGATTTTTATAAGCTACGGGCGGCACCCTATATCATAACACTTCTCCTTCCGACCTTCCAGCACCGGGCAGGCTTTTTCCCTCTCCGGCGGGGAGCCCCGAGCGGATCATTTCCTTGGTTAGGTTTTTTGATTTCTTCCCCCTTCAGTCCAGTCTCCATGAGGATGACGAATAGGCCCCCTCTTCTCGGGAATGGAGGGAGCAGCAGCCCAACCCACCTTAATTATGCATACACTTGCCCTACCTATCATGTCTTAAGCATAAGGCCACTAGCTTATAGTTATTAGCGCTTAGCTACTGCGTATAAGTTTCTTTCTTCTTTACTTTATGGAAAGTGAAACTTTTTTATTCTCTGAGCTCCTACTGGGTCAAGCGAACTCACTCCTTCATCTTCGGAAATGAACCCTAGAAGGCTACCGGAAGACATTCCAGACTTGACTTGAACAGACCTTCTTCTTTTCTTCCATCGTAAACTAGGGCAAAAAATCTCTTCATCCAATCCGAAGACTACGTTCCTTAGGCCAATCAGTTCCTTAGCTTCCCAAAAAGCTTCGTAACCTTTAGGTGACGTCCTCTCCTATATAAATAGAATTGGATTCCTAACCCGAATAAGCTGTTCAAAATCCCGATCTTCCACTAGAAAGAATCTCTCTTGCCGTCATCTGGTCTAGTAGTTTCACTCATTCACCTTCAACGCTAGAAGTGGCTGGGCTAGAAGTTTAAATTGAGGACTTGGACTCTTCCGATGCCGTCACGTTACTTTCGCCTACGTCCATTTATTGTATCATCGAGTCCTTATTCTTTGTCTTCAACCATAGGGACTGAGAATGAATGATGGGCTACTTATTTATTACCCCTTTCATTGCCTTCGACTTTCACCGGACTTGGCCTTCAAAGGAAGAGTCTTCTCTGCTGACCTATAGAGAGGTAGAAACATTTTCCCTACACTGGCTTCATCCCCTACCTAGCTACTGAGGAAGCGGGATCTCGAATCAATCAATTCCTGGGTTTTTGTCTTAAAGAAAGCTTTTAGTGCGCGTTGCATGCTTTGTAATAGTATGAACTCATTATGCTCGTCAACTAGGTCAAGCAGGTGAACCCCGTTCCGCTCTCTGTGACTTTTTTTGCCTTCACTTCAAAACTGGACGTCAAATGCTATCCGTGAAAGTCAAGTTCTTTTCCGCGCTAGATTTTGCTTATCGTAGTAATAGTAGGACCTCTTCTCGTTTGCCTAACAGCTTCTCTGATTCCTGACAAAGGGATGAGCCCCCTATAGGCTTAGTCAAATCTGGCCTAGTCGGAACTATGATTCCTAAGACCTAACTCAGAACTACATTTCCGGATTGGTTGATGTTATCTCAGTTGATGTTTGAAGCATAGAAAACCTATCAGGTGAGAAAGAAGACATGAATGCTGCTTCCAACCAATCTCCTCGATGCGGTTCTTTTCCCGCGAGTTAGATTGTGCTTGACTTCGCATATTACTTGGCACCTGCCTTCAAAGACATCTCTGCAAATAGCGGAAGTAATGTGATGTCTGATCTTTATCTTGCAGACATAAGATCGGGTGAAGAAAGTGCTCAATCAGACCTTCTTTTAGGTGGCCTGCTCCCTATATCAGATAGTGGGACCTCCTTGCTCTTCTTCTTGGCTTAAGATATCTTTACGGAGGGACAACTCAAAGTTTCCGGGCGTACTCAAGTGACTATTTATTGTTCCTGGGGAATCAAGAAGTATCCCGCGGGCAAGCATTCGTCATAGAAAGAAATAACAGGAGAAGGAGGTAGACGATCTAAACACTATAGTACGAGTCGTGCAGGTACATACTAATTCATCGGTGGATGTTTAACATTGTCATTTATTCTTTCAGCGGGGGTTGCTAATGCTAATACCAGAGGAGAGTAGTTCCCCAGCGACGATAGGTGATATCAGTGACCAAACCGGACCGGGACTGGGGAGTACGGGCGGTCTTCCTTCCTTTCGAGCGGGGTGGCTTGAGTGCGTGGTCAATAAAGAAAACCTTCCATACTACGGGTATGGATAGCTAACTTGAGTGACAAAAGACAACGAATGCTTGCTTGCGAGGGTGAGGAATACAGCCAACCAATAGACCTATTTATGTTTACTAAAAGCAATAGACGAGTTCCATATAGACTAGACCTACTAATGGAGCAAGTAAGACTGACTGTTTCCAGTTGCGCTTATTCAATTGACTCGTTCTTGTACGGTTCCTGCTGTTTCGGGTCTTTTGAAGGGGAAGAGGGAAGAACGGTCCTATATTGGGATTTTGAGGAGACACTGCGCTGGTGCCATTTCATTTCACTTCCCGACTCAACCCGGAAGGGTAATAGCATCGGGGAGGAGAGAATGAGACAAGATTCAACCCCCTTATCTATCTATCTATGGCGAGCACGGGACGAGCGAGCAGAAAAAGTGTTACGAATCCATCCCACCAGACCTTTTGGATGGGACCCGTGTTGCTGGCACGAGAGGGATCAAGGGACCGATCGCCCTGAATTAGATGTTCCTCTATCCAATCCCACGGAGAGAGGTATTGGCCCCAGCCTCCGCATATGGAACACCAATGAATCCTAAATTTGTTAGGTATCTAACGGATAGGCGCCCGACGGTGATAAGATCGCCACGGGAAGCGCTTATGACCGCTCGCATAAACACCCCCGCCCAAGTCGATTGGGTTACTAGGAGCATTGCCCACAAGTAGGCACTTGAGGCCTATCAAGAAATTCTCGATCGAAGAGGCAATGACTTTCTCCATCTCAGAAAACCCTCGCCATGCTTTTTTTTTGATCTTATACTCATTGACCTTCCTCATAGTATGCTTTTGGCTTCACCCACATATAAATTATTGTATACTGAGTTCCTTGACGTATACGGAAAATTTTGATTGGCTGCTTAGACCAAGGGAATACAAACCCTTAATTACAACATCGAATATTGAGATGATTCGTTCTTGTAAATACGCTACGCCTAGGGGTTTTGTACGGAGTACGAGGTGGCGCGACACATGTTCTTGGAGGGGTTCTTCCCCAAAATCGATTTGGAATATTCTATCAAAGGAGTGGTCCAGGCGAAGAAGTGCTTCGATCCGCTCCATCATCAGCCACTAGTAATGGTTTCCTCAGTTCTAGTGGGAATCTTTATTAAACCATTAGTAAGGTGCGGAGCGGGAGCCCAGGAGAGGACTTTTCTTTGCGCCACTCGAAGACCCACCAGGTCGACCAGGAAAAAGCGCCAATTTTACCCTTAACAGTCATAAGACCATCACCTATGGTAGCGTGACCAAGGTCCTTCTATCTTCCTAATGCTAATGTCTCCTTAGAGCGATTGGGGAATTACAAAGCTTGAATGAAGTGATTGGCGGATTCCTTCTTTCGTCAGCTTTACGCCCCTTCAACAGAATCTGCCGTTAAGTCTTTCTTTGGCGGGCACGCTGTCCTTGATTCAAGAGGTTGCGGGCAGGGGAAGGTCAAGTCTATGTGACCAAGGCAGGAAGAAATCAGTCTTAACTAAGCCCAAAGGCTAGCGATGTCACCGCCGGGTAGGAGTTCAATTCAAGAAGATGGATCCGCCGCTATTTCATCAGCATCTGGCACTGCTTGACTTGCTTTCACTGCTTTTAGCTTGAACGTGGCACTAAAGCTTCCATGTCAACTAAAGAGGAAAGACAGTAGAGTGAAAGTAGGACGAGGCCAAGGAACCGAAAATCTGGTAGCTAGTAGAGGAAAAGGCAGGTTCTTCTTTTTAGTCCCAAGTAAGAGATTAAGTAGCATTTATAACCAGCATCTAAGTCAATTCCAGATCTATAGTCACATTAGTCTTATATCCTCTATGTGCATGGGAAGCAGAGGTGAAGGCATATTCCAATAAGAGCTGGAAGAGGCATCTATTTCGGTGCTTGCTTCCTCTCATATCTATATGCCCGCTCGTTTTGCCCCATAAAGTCTATAAAGCCATTTCTCTTAACGAAAAGCGGCTTTTTCGGTCGAATATATATCAACGCCCGCAGAAAGCACAAGCCTTTAGCTCTCAAAGCCCTGAACCCCACCTCTTAAGGCTATTGACACATTGATTCTCGTCACTGCCGACGGCAAGCCCTCAATCTTAACAGTCCAAAAAGCCCGATTCGCAGGTTGAGGCCATGGCGGATCCTGTTTCCCCTTAGCCGCCGAGCATGATGATCTTCTTTGGGTGGCCCTCTGCAAAAAAGTGTGATTTTTCTCGTTCATTCGGTCAGCAAAGACATACTCTGCAAGCCAGTTTCCCCTGTATAAAAACAGATATTATTATTAAATCGGGAACCCCCGCTGTATCGAATTCTTTGAGTGTCAAGCCTGCTCCCTTTGTTCAGTCGGAAGACTTTTCTTTAGAAAAACACTTTTTTTTTAGTCCGAGTTGACGACGTTGTTAAAAACTAAAACTGAGAAAGTGTTTTACACCTTAGGGAAAGCGTACCGGAAGATCTTTCTTTCGCTTAAAATCCCAGTTTGGATGAGCAGAGTTACGCTCGATTTCGATTCATACTGAAAAATAGGTGAATAGTTGATAGCAGATGGGGAAAGCTAAAGGCAGAGCTTGGATTGGATTTTCCAGTTGGAAATCCGTCAGAAAAGCTGTACCTTGACAAGCCCCACGATGCTTCTGGCAGCCATCATCGCAGGGACGAAGAGATTACCAAGACCAGAACTATAGACTCATTCTGCACCAGCCCACTAGCAAAACAAAAGGCAAGGAGCGTAAGCCACTTGCCCGATAGGGTAAGGAGCGGAGACCCGAAGCGCACTTCTGTCGAACGAAAGGACTTGGCGGGACCCGTCAATGGAAGATGGCTAGCGAACCCTCAGTGCGTGGGGAAAGGTCATAGAGTTTACAGCCGAAATGCTGCATAAAAGGAGTGAAATTAGGTGGCTTCACACAAACCAATCGACACTTTAATTCGAAAGACGAAAGACCAACCTAAACGTGAGAATCGGCTCTTCGAGCCGAATATCCCTAACCTCATCTCGCCTTCCACCGCACCGGCAAGAGGAAAGCGAATTAAAGCTGAAAGAAGACTAGAGCCAGGGGAAGCAGATTCTTGACCGATCTGTTCTCCTCTGCTGAGGAAGGCTTTTTTCAAGGTTATTCAAATGGTGAAATCACGACTATTCCTCCTACTTCAAAGGCTGGACGACTAATGCTTTCTTCAAGATCGAACAACGAATCTCGATCGAATCTCATAACCAGGTTCCGAAGGTCGAACAACTTATTCTATTGAATGGGCATCTGGTTCCTGGGCTAAAGCCCTAACAGCCTATTGATCGGGAAAGGAAGTTCCAATGAAAGCGTTTCAAAGGTTATACATTAGCGATTGATCGACCGGAGTTGTTTCCAACATAATAAGCCCTCGATCGAGTCACTGGGGAGCAGGGGAAGGCGGAAGAGGTTATAAGAGGAGTGGTTCGAGGTTGTTGCCGGGTCGACATTCGAATGAAAGGTAGGGGCTGGCAGGTAATGGGGTGGAGCGGTCGATCAAGAAGGCAGTCGGAGATTGATTCGGAGGATAGAGAATGGAGTTGGAAGGCTGTTAAGTCTTGAATTCCCTCCCTCACTGATTGACTCCTCCGGGAAATGTCGAATAGTAGGGACAGCGGAAGGGTGAGATTCTTTCTGAAGCGGCGGATGGAGAGGCGGGAGGTGGGAATCGAGCATCACTGGCAGTAAAGGCGGGATCGGAGTAGCAAGGAAAGGTGGACGGGTCCTCTCTTACCATTCCTATGGTTGGGGAGGAAGATGCAGTCAAGCTGCCAGGAGGAGATCCACTCTTATGAAAGGGATAGGAGATGGGATTGAGACGGGAATGAAATACTAATCCGGTACTACTAGCTAGCTATCCCACCGTCTATGGATAGCTTTCTCCAGGGCTGGTTCGATCTTACTCGTCTCAATAGTCCGATCCTTCCACCGGATGGATGAGAGGGAAGGAATTTTTCGACTACTGCCGGAACAAGGATGGAAACACTCGAAGTCATAGAAAGATGTCTTCGTCGGCCCGCCATCTTCTCTGCCGGTAGTGGTGTAAGAAATGATGAACGTCCAACCCAAAAAATGATTGAATGAGATCGCTTCCTCCCCACATTCCACTCTTTCTTCCTTAGCAGCTTCTCACCACTCCGTAGAAGGAGACAATCGAGGAGATCAATCCAAGATTTGATTCAGAGCATAGAGATAGGGTTGTGCGGAAATGGTTAGCGAAGCATGAGATTCATCCTCTTTTCCCCACTGCTCACCCAAACAACTATTTCTTTCCTCTCTTCCGGCGCTGATACTTCGGCAAGGGATGGACCCAGAGGAGGAGGGGGTGGACTTCGACGAGGGGATGGGATGACAGGCACTGGTCACGGGGAGGCAATCTCACTCCTAATCGCGTGATGAAGCAGAAGAGGGAAAACTATTCGTAGCGGCCATAAAAAGGAGGGATTTGGTTCCTGCACTACTATGCCCAATGATGGCTTCACGGTTTCAATTGGGGCTTATGATCACGGAGAGGTCCGATGGAAAGGTAACAAGAGAGTTCCGTTCCTCCACTTTTCTACCCTACAGCCAGATAAATAGAATCATTTCATCAGAACTAAGGCTGGGACAACTATTCCTATTGCTTGCCTATTTCTCCCGGAGGATTAAGCAGTAGATAATACCCAACCACGGGAACTCGGATACTAGATCATCCACGACGAACTCATCAGCGGATTCCGCTCCCTCAGAGGTAGGGTTTGGACTAGAAGGGGTCGAACACTTATGGCAGGGATAGAAAGGTGGATATAGAATTTCATCAGTCAGGCGGGGCCAGGTATGGAAGGAAGAGCTACACTCCTCGCGAAGGTCCTCTACGACTCAAGCTCGTACAAACGACGGGAAGGGATAGTGACTCCTCATAAGAAAGGTCATAATTTGACAGCATACTAGCGTACTGACCCCACGCTTGAGCCAAAGACTTCACCCAAGGTTGAAGAACTTAGGTATCGAACATGAAGTCGTTACCATTATCGAATTGCCGAAGACCATCTTTTGATTTTTCAAAAAGGTCTTTTTTTGTGCTTCATTCTATTTATTATATACTCCCTTACCCTCTACGTATGGAGATAACACCCCCCTTCAGGGATTTGAACCACACACGGAAAGGTAGGGGAAATACACCAAGTTGAGAGGACATTACAATTCGATGGCGCTTCCACCGCAGCGATTTTGGGCGGTGAGGAGCAACACATATCCTTAAAGACGCGCTTCTGAGCTAGGGAAAAAAAAACAAAAGATCGAAACCTTTTGCGCTTAGGCCCCTATCTCTGCCGCCCGGGCTCTTGTCTCTGCATAATCCCCGGTAGGGGCGTCGGAACAGGGAGGGGCGAAGTACCTGCTCGGTTCGTACGAGTCACTTATTGATAGATTGGGGGAATCACAGGCAGAGCAAGCTACGGGTGGGATCATTAGCTGGGCTAGTGAGATTCCATTTCTCTGCCCCGGCTTCCCGCTACTGGCGGGCTATACATAGCCCTATAACCCGCTTTCTGTTACCGGGTCCCGATACGGGACTGGGACTAGGCGAAGGTAAGCCGGATATGCTATGAAGAATGATACTCGAGCCGTACCTACTGCTACTAATGCCCATACTATGATACCACTACTACGACCATTCCATCCCGGTGCCGCGGACAGGTCAGCCCGCTCTCTCACTCAAATATGGAAAAAGATATGTGACTGCGACAGAACCGGCTCTACAGCTAGGTCTACTCCGCACTTATGGGACTGGATCACCGGGATCAATAGAATCTACAGGATCGACTTCTGTGTCTGGATTTGTTACTGGTAACGGATTTCGAACCGTTGATGTAGCTGGGTCACTCGGGGTCCCAAGCCACTATCCCCGTTGCTGCCTGCGAAAAACAAAAAACCTCTGGCCCCGCCTCTGCGGACCCCGACCTGATCTAATGCAGGTAAGTATCTGCTGCTAGCTCCACCGCTGCTGTGCCATAGATGGCAGTTCCACCGGTTCCGCTGCTCGATAAGCCACTGTCTATGCCTCCGGGTCTTGATGGCCGAGGTGCTTATGAGTAAGCCGCTGCTTCAACGAAGGATCTACTGAGCGAACTACTAAATCAACAAGATCAATCGTCTTTGCTCCCGGCATGCTTCCCCCGCCGCGGGAAAGGAAGTAGAGGTAGGGATAGCAAAGGAAGTAGACCCCGCTAAGGATAAGGAGGGTAGTCCAGTTACCACCAGGCGGATAAGCATCAGTCTTAATGCGGCCGGCGTATTAACTCATAGGAGTTCGATACAGTAGTCCGTAGCAAACAAAAAAGACTCTCCATAGGGTACGGCTCCCACCGAGGTACCGACCCTCAAAATCGAAAGCCCTCCCTTCCTTTTCGGAATCCATAACCACCAGTCGTAGCGGAGGAAGCAGCAGTCAGTCGCTTCTCCCGGGGCCCCGAACTGGATCTTTTCTTTCTCGAGCGCAGTCAAAAGATATACGGGGTTGAGGGGTTTCACACTAGCCATTCCTGGACTGAACCGACTTTTTGAATAAAACAACGAACATTCAAGGAAGGAACAGTTTCACATGCAAAAAGCGAGGACTTGAAGTAGGCACTTCACACTAACCCATTCAATCAAAGAAAAATCATTGAATTGGAATGGAGTATTAGACATACCGAATCCTTTCGAAGATCGCTGGCGAGGGGTTAAATGAGCTCCGATATCTCCTCCCCCCCGCTGAACACTCCGCTAGACCGACTCGAACAAGGCTTAACAGCGATGGCTGTCTGACTTCTCGGGTCTTTTAGATACTCCGCGTATTCTGCTTCCAGTTCCTCCTTCTTCAGATCTTTCGAGATCTGAGGTTCTTCACGTATCATCATGGAGATAGACCGCCTAGGATAGATCATCTTTGGTGATGATGGACCTTCATCAGTCTGATTGCCTTGCTTGTCATCATTTCTGAGGGACAGCTGTATTGTCCCATCTTTTTTGTCGCGAACATAGTCACTTCGTGGGGCGACTAGACTTGGCCGCTTCTCATTGTATTTCAACGACCAGGCTCGAGGAATTAGAACTTCATTCGGCTTTACCCTTTGTGGCGTAAGGATACGCCCCTCCACATCCTCCTGTGGGTAGAATCCATGAAAAGAACTGCGATTTCTTACCATAGGGGATAGAGTCTTGTAGACCCGGTAACACAGCTTCCAAGAGAGTGCTATATTAACCGATCCTTCAAGCATGTCAAAACCCTTCGTCTTCGTGTGGAGCCGAAGAGCTTGGTTCAAATGCCTCTCGGTCAGAGACAGTGTGAGATTGGGGCTGAGAAAGAAGGTTACCTTTCCTTTATCGAGAGCCGCTTCGACC